ATTGTATGGGAAATACTTCAAGAAGTTATGCAGGGGCATCCTGTATTGCTGAATAGAGCACCCACTCTGCATAGATTAGGAATACAGGCATTCCAACCTATTTTAGTGGAGGGACGCGCTATTTGTTTACACCCATTAGTTTGTAAGGGCTTTAATGCAGACTTTGACGGGGATCAAATGGCCGTTCATGTACCTTTATCCTTGGAAGCTCAAGCCGAGGCCCGTTTACTTATGTTTTCTCATATGAATCTTTTGTCTCCAGCTATTGGGGACCCCATTTCCGTACCAACTCAAGATATGCTTATTGGACTCTATGTATTAACGATTGGGAACCGTCGAGGTATTCGTGCAAATAGGTATAATACATGGAATTGCAGAAACTATCAAAATAAAATAGTTGACAATAATAACTATAAATATACGAAAGAAAAAGAACCCTATTTTTCTAGTTCTTATGATGCACTTGGAGCTTATCGTCGAAAACGAATCAATTTAGATAGTCCTTTGTGGCTCCGATGGCGATTAGACCAACGTGTCATTGGTTCAAAGGAAGTTCCCATTGAAGTTCAATATGAATCCTTGGGTACCTATCATGAGATTTATGGGAACTATCTAATAGTAAGAAGCATAAAAAAAGAAATCTGTTGTATATATATTCGAACTACTGTTGGTCATATTTCTTTTTATCGAGAAATAGAAGAGGCCATACAGGGGTTTTGTCGGGCCTACTCATATACCAGCTAAACTAAAACTAAATAATTATGTGATATCCATGAAAGTTTTAGTCTCTTCGATTTAATTGGTATCATAATTCTGGAAATTTATACGTGAATCAAGATTGAGGAAAGGAAGTTTTCAAATCACTGACTTAGACCCATTGTCGAATCCTACTCAGCAGAATACGGAGGTAGTACTTATGGCAGAACGGGCCAATCTGGTCTTTCACAATAAAGTGATAGATGGAGCTGCCATGAAACGACTTATTAGCAGATTAATAGATCACTTTGGAATGGCATATACATCACACATCCTGGATCAAGTGAAAACTCTAGGTTTCCAACAAGCCACTGCTACATCTATTTCCTTAGGAATTGATGATCTTTTAACAATACCTTCTAAGGGATGGTTAGTCCAAGATGCTGAACAACAAAGTTTGATTTTGGAAAAACATCATCATTATGGGAATGTACACGCAGTAGAAAAATTACGTCAATCCATTGAGATATGGTATGCTACGAGCGAATATTTGAGACAAGAAATGAATCCTAATTTTCGAATGACCAATCCCTCTAATCCAGTCTATTTAATGTCCTTTTCAGGAGCTAGAGGAAATGCATCTCAGGTACACCAATTAGTAGGAATGAGAGGATTAATGTCGGACCCGCAAGGACAAATGATTGATTTACCCATTCAAAGCAACTTACGCGAGGGACTTTCTTTAACGGAATATATCATTTCCTGTTATGGAGCCCGTAAAGGGGTTGTAGATACTGCTGTACGAACATCAGATGCTGGATACCTCACACGTAGACTTGTTGAAGTAGTTCAACACATTATTGTACGTAGAACGGATTGTGGTACTATTCGAGGTATTTCCGTGAGTCCTCAAAATGGGATGACCGAAAGAATTTTTATCCAAACACTAATGGGTCGCGTATTAGCGGACGATATATATATGGGCCCGCGGTGCATTGCCGCTCGGAATCAAGATATTGGGATTGGACTTATCAATCGATTCATAACTTTTCAAGCACGACCAATATATATTCGAACCCCTTTTACTTGCAGAAGTACATCTTGGATCTGCCAATTATGTTATGGCCGGAGTCCCACCCATGGCCATCTGGTCGAATTGGGGGAAGCCGTAGGTATTATAGCGGGCCAATCAATTGGAGAACCGGGTACTCAATTAACGTTAAGAACTTTTCATACCGGTGGAGTATTTACGGGCGGTACTGCTGAACATGTACGAGCTCCCTATAATGGAAAAATAAAATTCAATGAGGATTTGGTTCATCCCACACGTACTCGTCACGGGCATCCTGCTTTTCTATGTTCTATAGACCTATATGTAACTATTGAAAGTCAGGATATTATACATAATGTGAATATTCCACCAAAAAGTTTAATTTTAGTTCAAAACGATCAATATGTAGAATCAGAACAAGTGATTGCTGAAATTCGCGCCGGAGCATCCACTTTGAATTTTAAAGAAAGGGTCCGAAAACATATTTATTCTGAATCAGAAGGAGAAATGCACTGGAGTACCAATGTCTACCATGCGCCTGAATATACATATGGTAATGTTCATCTATTACCAAAAACAAGTCATTTATGGATATTAGCAGTAAATACGTGCAGATCCAGTATAGTGTCTTTTTCACTCCACAAGGATCAAGATCAAATCAATGCTCATTTTTTTTCTATCGAAGAAAAATATATCTCTGATCCCTCAATGACTAATGGTCGAGTGGGACATAAATTGTATAGTTCAGACTCCTCTTATAAAAAAAAGAAAAAGAGTGGGGTTTTTGATTATTCAAGATCTGATCAAATCATATCTAAGGGCCAGTGGAATTTCATATATCCCTCTCTTCCCCAAGAAAATTCTGATTTATTGGGGAAGAGTCGAAGAAATAGATTCATAATTCCATTACAATATTCTGATAAAGAGCGAGAGAAAGAATTAATACCTTGTTTTGGTATTTCGATTGAAATACCCAGAAATGGTATTTTACGTAGAAATAGTATTCTTGCTTATTGCGACGATTCCCGATACAGAAGAAGCAGCTCGGGAATCATTAAATATGGTACCGTAGAGGTGGATTCCATTTCCAAAAAGGAGGATTTGATTGAGTATCGAGGAACAAAAGAATTTAATCCGAAATACCAAATGAAAGTAGATCGGTTTTTTTTCATTCCCGAAGAAGTACATATCTTACCCGGATCCTCGCTCATAATGGTCCTAAACAATAGTATTATTGGAGTCGATACACAAATAACTTTAAATATAAGAAGTCGAGTAAGCGGATTGGTACGAGTGGAGAGAAAAAAAAAAAGTATTGAACTTAAAATTTTTTCTGGGAATATCCATTTTCCTGGGGAGACAGATAAGATATCCAGGCACAGTGGCATTTTAATACCTCCAGGAGCGGGAAAAAAAGATTCTAAGGAATCTAAAAAATTGAAAAATGGGATCTATGTCCAACGGATTACACCTACCAAGAAAAAATATTTTGTTTTGGTTCGGCCCGTAGTCACATATAAAATAGCTGATGGGATCAATTTAGCAACATTTTTCCCGCAGGATCCCTTGCGAGAAAGGGATAATGTCCAACTTAGAGTTGTCAATTATATCCTTTATGGAAATGGCAAGCCAATTCGAGGAATTTATCACACAAGTATTCAATTAGTTCGCACTTGCTTAGTATTGAATTTGGGTCAAGAGAGAAATGGTTCTATAGAAGAGATTCATGCTTCCTTTGTTGAAATAAGGACAAACGATCTGATTCGCGATTTCATAAAAATGGAGTTAGTCCAACCCCCTTTTTCATATATTGTAAAAAGGAAGGATACGGCGGGTTCGGGGTTTCTTTGTAATAATGGATTAGATTGTACCAATATCAATCCTTTTTATTCCAAGGCGAAGATTCAGCCACTTATCCAATATAAGGAAACTCCTGATACTGGTATTGGTACGTTGTTGAATCGAAATAAGGAATGCCAATCTTTGATAATTTTGTCATCATCCAACTGTTCTCGAATCGGCTCATTCAACGGTTCGAAATATAACAATGTAACAAAAGAACCAATTAAAAAAGATCTCACAATTCCAATTAGAAATTTGTTGGGCCCTTTGGGTATTACTGTACCTAAAATCACGAATTTTTATTCATCTTACCATTTAATAACTCATAATCAGATATTCGTAAAGAAATATTTACTACTTGACAATTTTAAACAAACTTTCCAAGTACTTAAATATTGTTTAATGGACGAAAATAGGAAGATTTATAATCCCGATCCACGCAATAACATTATTTTGAATCCATTGGATTTGAATTGGCACTTTTTACATCATGATTATTGTGAGGAATCATCCCCAATAATGATTCTTGGACAGTTTATTTGTGAAAATGTATGTTTATTCAAATACGGACCACACATAAAATCCGGTCAAGTTCTAATTGTTCATGCGGACTATTTAGTAATAAGATCTGCTAAACCTTATTTGGTCACCTCAGGAACAACAGTTCATGGTCATTATGGGGAAATCCTTTACGAAGGAGATACATTAGTTACGTTTATATATGAAAAATCGAGATCTGGTGACATAACGCAGGGTCTTCCAAAAGTGGAACAAGTCTTAGAAGTGCGTTCGATTGATTCAATATCAATGAATCTCGAAAAGAGGGTTAAGGGTTGGAATGAACGTATACCAAGAATTCTTGGGATCCCTTGGGGGTTCTTGATTGGTGCTGAGCTGACCATAGCCCAAAGTCGTATCTCTTTGGTTAATAAGATCCAAGAGGTTTATCGATCCCAGGGGGTACAGATCCATAATAGACATATAGAGATTATTGTACGTCAAATAACATCCAAAGTGTTGGTTTCAGAAGATGGAATGTCTAATGTTTTTTCACCGGGAGAACTAATCGGGTTGTTGCGAGCGGAACGAGCAGGGCGTGCTCTGGATGAAACAATCTGTTATCGGGCAATCTTATTAGGAATAACTAGAGCATCTTTGAATACTCAAAGTTTCATATCTGAAGCTAGTTTTCAAGAAACTGCTCGAGTTTTAGCAAAAGCTGCTCTACGAGGTCGTATTGATTGGTTGAAAGGTCTGAAAGAAAATGTTGTTCTGGGGGGAATTATACCTGCCGGCACTGGATTCCAAAAATTAGTACACCGCTCAAAGCAACAAAGGAACATTCATTTGGAAATCAAAAAGAAGAATTTATTCAAGGGAAAGATGAGAGATATTTTGTTCCATCATAGAGAATTAGTTTGCTCTTGTGTCCAAAACAATTTCTATGATACATCAGAACTATTATTTACACAATTTAATGATTCCTAAAAAGAGATTCATTCTTTTATTATTTTTTGATTGATTTTGTGTTATTTGGTAATAAAGATTATAACGAATTAATTAAATTCTAACAAATTAAAAAGAAGAATTAATGGTTTGGATCGTATATCAGCGGTCAATCCTCGGTAGAAGGTTCCGTCGGAACATTTATTTATTTCAGACTACCTCGTCTCTTTGTTTTTTCTTAAAAAAAGCAAACAACCAAGAGGAAGTGTGAGGAAAAATGACAAGAAGATATTGGAACATCAATTTGGAAGAGATGATGGAAGCTGGAGTTCATTTTGGTCATGGTACTAGGAAATGGAATCCTAAGATGGCACCTTATATTTCCGCAAAGCGTAAGGGTATTCATATTACAAATCTTACTAGAACTGCTCGTTTTTTATCAGAAGCCTGTGATTTAGTTTTTGATGCGGCAAGTAGAGGAAAACATTTTTTAATAGTTGGTACCAAAAATAAAGCAGCTGACTTAGTAGCATCAGCTGCAAGAAGGGCTCGGTGTCATTATGTTAATAAAAAATGGCTCGGTGGTATGTTAACGAATTGGTCCACTACAGAAACGAGACTTCATAAGTTCAGGGACTTAAGAGCGGAACAAAAAATGGGTAAATTCAACCGTCTCCCAAAAAGAGATGCAGCAATGTTGAAGAGACAATTATCTACTTTGCAAACATATTTAGGCGGGATCAAATATATGACGGAGTTACCTGATATTGTAATTATTATTGATCAGCAAGAAGAATATACAGCTCTTCGAGAATGTATTATTTTGGGGATTCCGACGATTTGTTTAATCGATACAAATTGTGATCCCGATCTTGCGGATATTTCGATCCCAGCCAACGATGACGCTATAGCCTCAATACGGTTGATTCTTAACAAATTAGTATCCGCAATTTGTGAAGGTAGTTCTAGCTATATAAGAAATCGTTCATTATGATTAATAATAAAGATAAGTCAATTATTTTGAGAACCTCATAGATTTATTGGATTGGTTATTATTCCTATATTTCAATGAAAGAATAAAAAGTACTGGGTATATTATGTCATTATTTGGTATCCTAAATATACCATGTATTATTAAAATGGGTGAGTTGAGGAATAGATGAGACGGTTGAATCAAAATAATTCCCTTTTTTTTAAGTTCGATTTATGTCGGAGGACAATATGAATGTTATACCATGTTCCATTAACACACTCAAAGGATTATACGATATATCGGGTGTAGAAGTAGGCCAACATTTATATTGGCAAATAGGGGGTTTACAAGTACATGCTCAAGTACTTATCACTTCATGGGTCGTAATTGCTATCTTATTAGGTTCGGTCACTATAGCTGTTCGGAATCCACAAACCGTTCCGACCGACGGTCAAAATTTCTTCGAATATGTCCTTGAATTCATTCGAGACTTAAGCAAAACTCAGATTGGGGAAGAATATGGTCCTTGGGTTCCCTTTATTGGAACTATGTTCCTATTTATTTTTGTTTCTAACTGGTCAGGCGCCCTTTTACCTTGGAAACTCATAGAGTTACCCCACGGAGAGTTAGCTGCGCCAACGAATGATATAAATACTACTGTTGCTTTAGCTTTACCCACGTCAGTGGCATATTTCTATGCGGGTCTTACCAAAAAAGGATTGAGTTATTTCGGGAAATATATTCAACCAACTCCAATACTTTTACCAATTAACATTTTAGAAGATTTCACAAAACCTTTATCACTTAGTTTTCGACTTTTTGGAAATATATTAGCTGATGAATTAGTAGTTGTTGTTCTTGTTTCTTTAGTACCTTCGGTAGTTCCTATACCTGTCATGTTTCTTGGATTATTTACAAGTGGTATTCAAGCTCTTATTTTTGCAACTTTAGCTGCGGCTTATATAGGTGAATCCATGGAGGGTCATCATTGATTAGCTTTCGAAATCCTTTTTTTTTTATTTTGTTAAGTTTATCCCAATTCATGATAGTTCAATATAATGATAATAAACTTGGTTGGTAAATATAATAGATGCAAATATAGATGTATATATGATCTAGAGCCGTAGCAGAAAAGATGTACGATATTTTTTAATTGTAAAAAAAAAAATCTTAGGAAAAAGATATAAAAGATATTTTTCCTAAGATTTTGATTCATTTATTGTTACCTGTCCGATTGATATTTTATTTCTATTTGTTAGTTGTTCGGTCAATTTCAATATTACAATTTATAATTTAAATAATTATTGTTATCTGTTTTCGGCGTGCTATTAAAAAAAGAATAGATTAGGTGGGTTAAACTAAGCATATTAATACCTTAAACTAAACATATTAATACCTTATTTATATATAGATAATTCTAGATCCCACGTATGTTTCAAAGAAGAATTCGAAAATTAGGACTCAATGTAATATGAAATAGGAATGGTTTACGGTATGGAAGAAATAAATGTATATGTGATATTAGATATTCACTAGTTATATAGCATACCCATATTATTTCCTATCTCACTGCATTTAGATTTCGATAGAAGTCCTTTTCTTTTATTTCGTCTGTGATTATGCATTCCTTGAATAAATGGATCAATTCAAGGACATAAAATAGTAAAGAATGAAGAATTGAATGAAAAAAGGTTAGGTTTAAAAAAAATGCAATAACTAGAATTATATTCATATGGATTTATAGAAAAAATGCCATCATGGATAGTAACTAAAAACAAGATATCGAAATAGTTCTGATGATTCAGTAAGATTATTATTTCTTGGGGTTTTAGTTATTTCGACCAGATATAATATATTTTAGTGATATTTAGTGATAAAAAAATAAATAATAATTCATTGGTTGATTGTATCATTAACCATTTCTTTTTTTTGTGCGAGGAACTTAGTTTACTATGAATCCACTGATTTCTGCCGCTTCCGTTATTGCTGCTGGATTAGCCGTAGGGCTTGCTTCTATTGGACCTGGAGTTGGTCAAGGTACTGCTGCAGGACAAGCTGTAGAAGGTATTGCGAGACAGCCAGAAGCAGAAGGTAAAATACGAGGTACTTTATTACTAAGTCTGGCTTTCATGGAAGCTTTAACAATTTACGGGTTGGTCGTGGCATTAGCACTTTTATTTGCGAATCCTTTTGTTTAATTTAATACTAAAAATAAGAAAAAAAAGTATGTTACGTACTTTTTTTCTTATTTTATTAACTTAGACTTGTCGTTTTGATTCTTCGAATTATATCAAGACTTTACTCTTACAATTACTTATTCGTTGAAACAATACCCTCGGGAAGGACTGATTTGAGGATGAGGAATTAGCGGATCCGCTCGCTTTCTTCCTTCCCGTTCTTAATACAATTAAAAAAAATCCTTTTTCTTTTTAGCAAAGATTGCAACAAATACAAATAAGGTATTTGACGATTGACGTAAGACCCGCGACCTAACCCAATAAGATACTTATATTATATTGATTGGTCAAAACTTAAAAATAATAAAATAAATAAGAAGTCAATAAAAAAAAAAGAGGTCGAAGTAATACAAAAAGAACTCTATTTTTTGTTAGTCCTATCTATAAGAGGAGAACATATGAAAAATGTAACCGATTCTTTCGTTTCCTTGGGCCATTGGCCATCCGCCGGGAGTTTTGGGTTTAATACCGATATTTTAGCAACAAATCCAATAAATCTAAGCGTAGTGCTTGGTGTGTTGATTTATTTTGGAAAGGGAGTGTGTGCGAGTTGTGTATTTCAAGAATGGGTTGGATACAACCAACTGCACTTTATTTTTTATGTTAAATGATTTTCTTTATAAATGGTATAATTTAGAAAAGAAAAATAGTATATATAAATAACAAATAAAGGTGCGGATCCCGACGAATTACTTATGAATAAATTAATAAATCATATGTAAGAACCATAGCATTTCGTGATTTATTGGTAAATTCACTTTGATTCTCTATCAACCAATAATTTGGGACCATGAACATGGTTAAAACTAAACTGTTTGAAGTCCAGGCATAACGGGGTACTCTTTCTACCACTATGTTAGTACAAAAAAATATGTTAGTACAAAAAAAGGTTTAAAATTTCAATTAAAATAAATAGTTGGTAATTTATCCGATATAGAACACTCATATGGATAAAATCGTTTGAACCGTTTCCTACAAAAAAAGAAATACACTTTGCTTTTTTTATACAATGCTGAACGGACAACCTACGTATAAAATAAGAATTTTTGGATTTGAATAAATAATTAATAAATCAATAAAATTAAGAAAAAATAAGAAAGAAATAAAAAATAAAGAAACAACTTTACTGACAATTACGGATTTTTTGTCTGGTCAGAAGAGTTCTCAAAATAGTCTGGTCTTGTATAAATTTCGATATCTTTCTTTATTCGATATCTTTAAAAATACAAACAGAAAAGAGAGAACAGGCTCATTACATTAAAAATATATATGGGAATGCCTATAAATTAAATAGTTGAGCGTGAGAGCCAAATGAATCGAAAGATTCATGTTTGGTTCGGGAGGAGATTATGTAAGTTGTGAAATTCATAGTAAGAAAATCTACTTTCATTAACTGATTTATTAGATAATCGAAAACAGAGGATTTTGAGTACTATTCGAAATTCAGAAGAATTACGTAGAAGCGCCATTGAGCAGCTTGAAAAAGCCCGAGACCGCTTACGTAAAGTGGAAACAGAAGCGGATGAATATCGAGTGAATGGATATTCTGAGATAGAACGAGAAAAAGCGAATTTGATTAATGCTACTTCTGATAGTTTGGAACGATTAGAAAATTACAAAAATGAAACTCTTCGTTTTGAACAACAAAGAGCCATTAATCAGGTCCGACAACGAGTTTTTCAACAAGCCTTAGAGGGGGCTCTGGGGACTCTAAATACTTGTTTGAATAGTGAATTACATTTTCGTACCATCAGT